TGCTGAATAGAGCGCCTACTCTGCATAGATTGGGCGTACAGGCATTCCAGCCCATTTTAGTGGAAGGGCGCGCTATTTGTTTACATCCATTAGTTTGTAAGGGATTCAACGCAGACTTTGATGGGGATCAAATGGCTGTTCATGTACCCTTATCTTTAGAGGCTCAAGCAGAGGCTCGTTTACTTATGTTTTCTCATATGAATCTCTTGTCTCCTACTATTGGAGATCCCATTTCCATACCGACTCAAGATATGCTTATTGGGCTCTATGTATTAACGAGCGGGAATCGTCGAGGTATTTGTGCAAATAGGTATAATACATGGAATCGAAGAAATTATCCAGATGAAAGAATTGACGATAATAGCTATAAGTATACGAAAGAACCCCTTTTTTGTAATTCCTATGATGCAATTGGAGCTTATCGGCAGAAAAGAATCAATTTAGATAGTCCGTTGTGGCTTCGGTGGCGATTAGATCAACGCCTTATTGCTTCAAGGGAAGCTCCCATCGAAGTTCACTATGAATCTTTGGGTACCTCTCATGAGATTTATGGGCATTATCTAATAGTACGAAGTGTAAAAAAAGAAATTCTTTCTATATACATTCGAACCACCGTGGGCCATATTTCTCTTTATCGAGAAATCGAAGAAGCTATACAAGGGTTTTGCCGGGCCTGCTCATATGGTACCTAATCATCTGGTGTCTAAACTAAGTAATTCTACGACTCCTTGGGCTTTTCCGGTTCAAGTATGACCACCATTGCTGACCTTTCTACGCGAATCAAGATCGAGAAAAGGAAGTTTTCCACTCATTGACTAAAATCCATTGGCGAATCCTACTCAGCGGAATACGGAGGTACTTATGGCAGAACGGGTGAGTCTGGTCTTTCACAATAAAATGATAGATGGAACTGCCATTAAACGACTTATTAGCAGGTTAATAGATCACTTCGGAATGGCATATACATCACACATCCTGGATCAAGTAAAGACCCTGGGGTTCCAGCAAGCCACTGCTACATCTATTTCATTAGGCATTGATGATCTTTTAACGATACCTTCTAAGCGATGGCTAGTCCAAGATGCTGAACAACAAAGTTTTATTTTGGAAAAACACTATCATTATGGGAATGTACACGCGATAGAAAAACTACGACAATCCATTGAGATATGGTATGCTACAAGTGAATATTTGCGACAAGAAATGAATCCTAATTTTAGGATGACTGAGCCTTTTAATCCAGTCCATATAATGTCTTTTTCGGGGGCTAGAGGAAATGCATCTCAAGTACACCAATTGGTGGGTATGAGAGGATTAATGTCTGATCCCCAAGGGCAAATGATTGATTTACCCATTCAAAGTAATTTACGCGAAGGGCTTTCTTTAACAGAATATATCATTTCTTGCTATGGAGCCCGCAAGGGGGTTGTCGATACCGCTGTCCGAACATCAGATGCTGGATATCTTACGCGCAGACTTGTTGAAGTAGTTCAACACATTATTGTACGTAGAACAGATTGTGGCACTGTCCGAGGAATTTCTGTGAGTCCTCAAAATCAAAATAGGATGATGTCGGAAAGGGTTTTTAGCCAAACATTAATTGGTCGTGTATTAGCGGACGATATATATATGGGCCAGCGATCCATTGCCATTAGAAATCAAGATATTGGGATTGGACTTGTCAATCGACTCATAACCCTTCGAACACAAGCAATATCTATTCGAACCCCCTTTACTTGTAGGAGTACATCGTGGATCTGTCGATTATGTTATGGTCGGAGTCCGACTCATGGTGACCTGGTTGAATTGGGGGAAGCCGTAGGTATTATTGCGGGTCAATCTATTGGAGAACCAGGGACTCAACTAACATTAAGAACTTTTCATACCGGCGGCGTATTTACGGGGGGCACTGCAGAACATGTACGAGCCCCTTCTAATGGTAAAATAAAATTCAATGAGGATTTGGTTCATCCCACGCGCACACGTCACGGGCATCCGGCTTTTCTATGTTCTATAGATTTGGATGTAATTATTGAGGGTGAAGATATTATGCACAATGTGACTATTCCACCAAAAAGTTTTCTTTTAGTTCAAAATGATCAATATGTCGAATCAGAACAAGTGATTGCTGAGATTCGGGCGGGAGCATACACTTTGAATTTTAAAGAGAGGGTTCGAAAACATATTTATTCTGATTCAGAGGGAGAAATGCACTGGAGTACTGATGTGTACCATGCACCCGAATTTACATATAGTAATGTCCACCTCTTGCCAAAAACAAGCCATTTATGGATATTGTCGGGGGGTTCACGCAGATCTAGTGTAGTTTCTTTTTCACTCCACAAGGATCAAGATCAAATGAATATTCATTCTCTTTCTGTCGAACGAAGAGAGATTTCTAGCCTCTCGCTCTCAGTGAATAATGATCAAACGGGACACAAATTTTTTAGTTCTGATTTTTCTGCTAAAAAAAAAGGTCGAATTCTTGAGATGTCTGATTATTCGGGATTTAATAGAATCATAGGTACTGGTCATTGTAATCTCATCCATCCTGCAATTCTCCACGCAAATTCGGATTTATTGGCAAAAAGGCAAAGAAATGGATTTCTTATTCCATTCCACTCGATTCAAGCGCAAGAGAAAGAGCTAATGCCCCATTCAGGTATCTCGATGGAAATACCCGTAAGGGGTATTTTCCGTAGAAATAGTATTCTTGCTTATTTCGACGATCCTCGATACAGAAGAAAGAGTTCCGGAATTACTAAATGGGGGACTCTGGGGGCGCATTCAATCGTTAAAAAAGAGGACTTGATTGAGTATCGAGGACTCAAAAAAATTAAGCCAAAATACCAAATGAAAATAGATCGCCTTTTTTTCATTCCGGAGGAAGTGCATATTTTTCCCGAATCTTCTTACCTAATGGTACGGAATAATAGTATCGTTGGAGTAGACACACAAATCACTTTAAATATACGAAGCCGGGTGGGCGGATTGGTCCGAATGGAGAGAAAAAGGGGAGGGGTTGAACTAAAAATATTTTCGGGAGATATCCATTTTCCCGGAGAGATAGATAAGATATCCCGACACAGTGGCATCCTGATACCGCCAGAAAGTGAAAAAAAAAAACTTAAGGAAGCCACTAAGGAATCAAAAAAATTGAAAAAGTGGATCTATGTTCAACGGATCACACCTACAAAGAAAAAGTCTTTTGTTTTGGTTCGACCCGTAGTCACATATGAAATAGCGGACGGTATAAATTTAGCAACACTCTTTCCCCAGGATCCGCTGCGGGAAAAGGATAATATGCAATTTCGAGTTGTCAATTATGTCCTTTATGGGAAGGGCAAAGCCGCTGGGGGAATTTCTGATACAAGTCTTCAATTAGTTCGGACGTGTTTAGTGTTGAATTGGGACCAAGACAACAAAAGTTCTTCCGTCGAAGAGGTTTGTGCTTCCTTTGTTGAAGTACGTACAAATGGTCTGATTCGAGATTTCCTAAGAATCAACTTAGTGAAATCCAATATTTCGTATCTCAGAAAAAGGGATCATCCGTCGGGTTCAGGATTAATTTCTGATAATGGTTCAGCTCGCACCAATAGCAATCCGTTTTATTCCGTTTTTGGCAAGGCAGGGGTTGAACAATCGCTTAGACAAAATCAAGGAACTATTCGTACGTTGTTGAATAAAAATAAGGAATGCCAAGTTTTGATAATTTTATCATCATCTAATTATTTTCGAATGGGTCCATTGAACGATGTAAAATATCACAATGTGATAAAACAATCAATTCCAATTCAAAAAGATTCGCTAACTCCAATTAAGACTTCGTTGGGACCCTTAGGAACATTCCTTCAAATTGCGAATTTTTATTCATTTTACTATTTAATAACTCATAATCATATCTCGGTAACTAAATATTTGAAACTTGACAATTTAAAACAGCCTTTTCAAGTACTTAAATATTATTTAATGGACGAAACCGGGGAAATTTATAATCCTGATACAGATAGTAAGATCCTTTTGAATCCATTTAATTTGAATTGGTATTTTCTCCAGCCTAATTATTGTGAGGAAATGTCCCCGATAATTAGTCTTGGGCAGTTTCTTTGTGAAAATGTACGTATAACCAAAAGGGGACCATACCTAAAATCCGGTCAAGTTTTAATTGTTCAAGTTAACTCTGTAGTAATACGATCAGCTAAGCCTTATTTGGCTACTCCTGGAGCAACTGTTCATGGGCATTATGGAGCAATCCTTTACGAAGGGGATACATTAGTTACATTTATATATGAAAAATCGAGATCTGGTGATATAACGCAGGGTCTTCCAAAAGTAGAACAGGTGTTAGAAGTGCGTTCGCTTGATTCAATATCGATGAACCTAGAAAAGAGAGTTGAGGGTTGGAACGCGAGTATAACAAGAATTCTTGGGATTCCCTGGGGATTCTTGATTGGTGCTGAGCTAACTATAGTGCAAAGTCGTATCTCTTTGGTTAATAAGATCCAAAAGGTTTATCGATCGCAGGGGGTGCAGATCCATAATAGGCATATAGAAATTATTGTACGTCAAATAACATCAAAAGTTTTCGTTTCCGAAGATGGAATGTCTAATATTTTTTTACCCGGCGAACTGATTGGATTGTTACGAGCGGAACGAATGGGGCGCGCTTTGGAAGAAGTGATCTGTTATCGAGCTATCTTATTGGGAATAACGAGAGCGTCTCTGAATACTCAAAGTTTTATATCCGAAGCAAGTTTTCAAGAAACCACGCGAGTTTTAGCAAAAGCTGCTCTCCGAGGTCGTATCGATTGGTTGAAAGGCCTGAAAGAAAACGTTGTTCTGGGGGGGATAATACCAGTCGGTACCGGATTCAAAGGATTAGTCCACTGTTCAAGGCAGCATAACAACATTCTTTTGGAAAGACAAAAAGGGAATTTATTCGGGGGGGAAATGAGAGATATTTTCTTACACCACAGAGAATTATTTGACTCGTGCATTTCAACGACTTTCACTTTCCATGATACATCAGAGCACAATTGCTTAGAGGGTTTAATGAGTCCTAGGAGCGAATTCTTTTAACTATTTGTGATCATTTGATTTTTTAATGGTACGAAAAGAAAGATAATAATGAATAGAACGAAGGATAATAATGAATAGAAAGTAATGAATGGCCTGGGTCGTGTATCAATGGTCACTCTCTGGTAGAAGAGAAGGTTCCCTCGGAACAATTATTTATTTCAGGGCGCCTCGTCTCTTAAAAAAAAAAAAGAGGAAGTGGGGGAGAAATGGCAAGAAGGTATTGGAACATCCATTTGGAAGAGATGATGGAAGCAGGAATTCATTTTGGTCATGGTACTCGGAAATGGAATCCTAGAATGGCACCTTATATATCTGCAAAACATAAAGGTATTCATATTACAAATCTGACTCGAACTGCTCGGTTTTTATCAGAAGCTTGTGATTTAGTTTTTGATGCAGCAAGTAGGGGAAAACAATTCTTAATTGTTGGTACTAAAAATAAAGCAGCTGATTTAGTCGCGCGAGCTGCAATAAGGGCTCGGTGCCATTATGTTAATCAAAAATGGCTCGGCGGTATGTTAACCAATTGGTCCACTACAGAAACGCGACTTCACAAGTTCAGGGATTTGAGAACGGAACAAAAAGGGGGGAGACTCAACAGTCTTCCCAAAAGGGATGCCGCTATTTTGAAGAGACAATTATCGCGTCTGCAAACGTATCTGGGCGGGATTAAATATATGACGAGGGTACCCGATATTGTAATCGTCGTTGATCAGCAAGAAGAATATACGGCTCTTCGAGAATGTATCACTTTGGGAATTCCAACAATTTGTTTAATCGATACAAATTGTGACCCCGATCTCGCAGATATTTCGATTCCAGCAAATGATGACGCTATAGCCTCAATCCGATTAATTCTTAACAAATTAGTATTCGCAATTTGTGAGGGTCGCTCTAGCTATATACGAAATCCTTGATTAATAATAAGATAAATAAATTATTTTGGTAACTCCATAGATTTATGGATTGGGTACTATTCCTGAATTGCACAAAAGAAAAGAGACAAACCTGGTGGATATTATGCAATTAGCAGATATTCAAAATATACAATTCAAGTAGACAAGTCGAAAAGAAGATGGTTGAATCAAAATAATTCTTTTTAAATTTCTATTTCGGTCAGAGGGCAATATGAATGTTCTATCATGTTCCATGAATACACTAAGGGGGTTATACGATATATCCGGTGTGGAAGTAGGCCAACATTTCTATTGGCAAATAGGTGGGTTCCAGGTCCATGCCCAAGTACTTATTACTTCTTGGGTTGTAATTGCTATCTTATTAGGTTCAGCCTTTATAGCCGTTCGGAATCCACAAACCGTTCCGACTGCCACTCAAAATTTCTTCGAATATGTCCTTGAATTCATTCGAGACGTGAGCAAAACTCAGATTGGAGAAGAATATGGCCCATGGGTTCCCTTTATTGGAACTCTGTTTCTTTTTATTTTTGTTTCTAATTGGTCAGGTGCTCTTTTACCTTGGAAAATCATAGAGTTACCTCATGGGGAGTTAGCCGCACCCACGAATGATATAAATACTACCGTTGCTTTAGCTTTGCTCACGTCAATAGCATACTTCTATGCGGGTCTTTCCAAAAAGGGATTAGGCTATTTCAGTAAATACATTCAACCGACTCCAATTCTTTTACCCATTAACATTTTAGAAGATTTCACAAAACCTCTATCACTTAGTTTTCGACTTTTTGGGAATATATTAGCCGATGAATTAGTAGTTGTTGTTCTTGTTTCTTTAGTACCTTTAGTGGTTCCTATACCCGTCATGTTCCTTGGATTATTTACAAGCGGTATTCAAGCTCTTATTTTTGCAACTTTAGCTGCGGCTTATATAGGCGAATCTATGGAGGGACATCATTGACTCGTTTTCGAAATAGTCTTTTTTTGTAGCTTAGAACAAAAGCAATGGATGCGTAACTCAAGATAATCTACTTATACTTCTACTTAGGAAAAATACATATCCAAACATAAATCTACAAATACCGCATATACGATCAAGAGTCGTAGAAAAAAAAAATTATGATATTGGGGAATTGTAGGAAAGAGATCTAAAGGATCTTTTTCCTCAAATTCCTCTTTGGCCTTATTATATCATCCCCCCCTCTCCCCGCCAATTAATATTTTATTTATATTGTTTTGTTCATTTTTGTTCATTCAATTCGAATAGCAAATACCAAGAGTGATAAGTTGAATAAAAATTCTTATAGTATCACAGGCGGGTGATTAAAAAAAAAAGAAAAGAAAGATGCTTTATAAAAAGATTCCCCTTTTAGTTGATTTTAGTCAATTCTTCAATTCAACGATTGACCAAAAGAGAATATTAATATAATAAATTGCATGGCCGTACCTCAATCAAATACTGATATTTAGTTCTATGCAATGATTCGCCCCAATGAATTCGTCTATTTCGATTGTAGCCTGGTGGATAATGATAACGAAAAGGAATAGAAAAAAAAAAAAAAAAAAAAAAGAGATTTATAAAAAACGGGGTGATTCGGCGAGGGGTACATAATTAGGTATATGGAATCAAATGCCAACTCTTGTGTATTTTTTGAATTTTAAAAGGGTTCTAGAATACGATTGACTTTAAGATACGAATACTTGGAGTCTAAGATATTAATAGTTGGTTTACGTTCTGTAAGAAAGACATGTATATGGGATATTAGATATTGCTAGTTATATATGAACTAAAGATATATCTAATCCACCCTACTCTTGTGATTATTGTGAATTTCGATAGGGATTCTAATAGAAATTGTTCGATTTCGTCTTTGCTTTGATGCTTTGACTGGGAATTGAATCAATAAAAATAAAGAGATGAAAGAAAGAAAACGAACGAAGAATTCAAAAAAGGGTTCCGAAAAAAGAAATGGAAGAACAAAAGTCGTATGGATTTACAAAAATCCTGTGTTGTGCCTGTGGATCGAAACTAAAAAAGAGATATCTAAAAAGTTTTGATGGTTCAATAATAATATTATTATTACGCCAATTGGGAGTTCTTAGTTACTTCGGCTGGGCGAATCCTAGTGACGGAATAATTAAGTCATAATTTATTGGACGATTGTATCATTAACGATTTCTTTAGTTTTTCTTTATTTTAGTGCGAGGGACTTATCATGAATCCACTGATTTCTGCCGCTTCCGTTATTGCTGCTGGGTTGGCTGTTGGGCTTGCTTCTATTGGACCTGGAGTTGGTCAAGGTACTGCTGCGGGCCAGGCAGTAGAAGGGATCGCGAGACAGCCCGAGGCGGAGGGAAAAATACGAGGTACTTTATTGCTTAGTCTGGCTTTTATGGAAGCTTTAACAATTTATGGGCTGGTTGTAGCATTAGCACTTTTATTTGCGAATCCTTTTGTTTAATCCTAGAAATAGGAAGGGCAATTTACTTTTTTTTTTTAGTCTATCTAAAAGAGGAGATCATATGAAAAATGTAACCGATTCTTTCGTTTCTTTGGTTAACTGGCCATTCGCCGGGAGTTTCGGGCTTAATACCGATATTTTAGCAACAAATCCAATAAATCTAAGTGTAGTGCTTGGTGTATTGATCTTTTTTGGAAAGGGAGTGTGTGCGAGTTGTTTATTTCAAGAATAGGCTGGACCCAACCAGCTGCACTTTTTGTCGTTATAACTAGGACCAAAGGGAAAAGGGTGCATGATTCCGCGAATTACTTCTGAATAAATTTCAAATCATATTTAAGAACCATAGCATTTCGTGATTTGTTGGTAAATCTATTTTGATTCTCTATCAACCAAACCAATAATGTGGGACCATTAACATGGTTAAAGCTAAAGTTTGAAGTCCAGACACAGCCCGGTACTCTTTCTACTACTATGTTTTACTATAGAATAGAAATGTTTTCAAAATGAATAATTAATAATAATTATTGGACTTTTTTTTTTTTTTCGATATAAAACACTCATGTTGATAAAAAGATTTGAGCCTTTTATTGGTATTGGAAATTTTATTGGAAAATATTGGAAAAATAGGTATTTCAACCAACCCTTATTTATGCTGAATCGATGACCTCCATATAAAGTAAGAAGAATTCTTTGGATTTGAAGAAAAAAAGAAACAACTTTGCTGACAATTATATATTTTGATTTGGTCAGAAGAGTCCTCCGAATATTCTGTTCTTGGATTAGGGATCAGTCGCAAGATTCATTTTGGAATATGAATAGAGAAGAGAGGGAGAGGATAGGCTCATTACATTAAAAAAAGATATGGGAACCCCCCCCATACATAAGTAGTTGACGTAATTGAGTGGGAGAGCCAAATGAATCGAAAAATTCATGTTTGGTTCGGGAAGGGATCATCGAAGTTTTGAGATGAATGGAAAGATAATCTACTTTCATTAAGTGATTTATTAGATAATCGCAAACTGAGGATTTTGAATAGTATTCGAAATTCAGAAGAACTGCAGAGAGGGGCCATTGAACGGCTGGAAAAAGCCCGGGCCCGGTTACGAAAAATAGAAATAGAAGCAGATCAGTTTCGAGTGAATGGATACTCTGAGATAGAACGAGAAAAATTCAATTTGATTAATTCAACTTATAAGACTTTGGATCAATTAGAAAATTACAAAAATGAAACCATTCATTTTGAACAACAAAGAGCAATTAATCAAGTCCGACAACGGGTTTTCCAACAAGCTTTACAAGGAGCGCTCGGAACTCTGAATAGTTGTTTGAACAAGGAGTTACATTTACGTACCATTAGTGCCAATATTGGCATGTTTGGAGCGATGAAAGAAATAACTGATTAGTCCTTTTACTGTAGGCACATTATTTTTTTTTTCTTCAAAAAAAAAAAAAAATAATTAAGAAATACTTATGGCAACAATTAAAGCCGACGAAATTAGTAATATTATCCGCGAACGTATTGAGCAATATAATAGAGAAGTAAAGATT